GTTCGCCCACTTAGAGCAGATGGAGATTCTCAGAACATGAGCGAAGGTGATCTCCCGCTTGATTAGGTCAATGGCAAGTTCTTGGTACGATATGAGTTAGGGCTCTTTTGTCTTCCGTTCTCCCTCCCTACTCTTCTTATTATAAGTGAAGTAGGGTACTCACTTTTTTTCTTTTCATTATCATTCTGAAATGGTGTTGGCGTCCATTATGGTGGATGGGTGGGGCTTTGGTAATGGGCTTGACCTTCCCAGGGAAATAGCTCCATCCCTTCGGTCCTCGCTCTAACTTAGAACTTATAGCATATAGGCTACACAAACTACGGTTTCCCAGTAAGAACATTAAGAATAGTCCAGGATGCGGGATAAGCGCTGTTAAAGACTGAATTGCGTGCGTAAGTAAAGTATAAGTAAGAGAATCAAGCTTTATTAACTGCTCATCTTCCGCACCAGTAGTCAGTCTTCTCTTTCTATAAGCAATTCTCAATGCCTATTGTATCCGTCTTTGAATCAGTCTACCGTGCGTGGCTAGCTTATTGTTAATCAATAATCCCAGTGTAGGCTTTTAGACTCGTTCCGTAAACTACACTCGCTATATGTTTAAGCAATCCCTCTTTCTGAAGCATTGAGCAAGGCAAAAAGTAAGCCATTTTTGGAAGCTTTAGAGTTCCCTGTGTTAAGAGAAGAACTTGCTTTATTAACTGCAACTATCAAACCCCGGGATTTAAGATGAAAGAATGAGTTAAGAAGAGAGATCCCATTGTTTCTAGATACCCGTGAAAGTTACTCCTTTACTTAAGGCATGCCCCTAATAAAGAAACTTCCTATGGCAAATGCCAAAGCCAAGCTTACTTAATGGAATCCTTGAGTTTGAAAGTGGAATCTTTCCCTGCTAACTAGTTTAATTACCGAAGAGAACCTTAAAGGAGAACTGAAACGAAACTCCCTTTCAAGGGAAGACAGGAGGAGATGAGCTTGATTACGCACCTGGCTTACTCTTCGTTTAGTTACTGAAAGCGCTGATGAACGATCTTCCTTATTTTACTTACAACTCGGATTCCTCCTTCACGGCTTGAAGCTATCCGGCTTCAAGCTTAAGGGCTCTCGGAATTCCCTTTCAAGCTTTCTCGAGTCACCCTAACGTAACGGCTAACTGAACTTGGCTTACTTCTTACTTCATGCCGTACTTCGAGTTATCCCGTCCCGAGAGAACTCGGGATGAGCTCTTAGCGATTAGTCAGTGCGGGCCGGGAAATGAAATTCATAGAGCCCCCAAGTTGCCGTGGATCGCCAGCTCCACGCCAACATGCTACTGACGTTTAGGTAACGCGGGTATGAGTTAGTCATCCGAGCAACTAACCTGGTAGGTTGGTTCTCTCCGTCTATGAAATCGCATTTGACTCACCACCAGCATGCATATGAATCAAAGTAGCAGCAATTTCGGTTTCAGTGCGGAAAATAAAGCAGCAGTTTCACCAATTGATTTGATTGACCACCCAGTGGAAGTAGTAGCAAAGTCAGTGGTTTCCCCCGATCCTGAACCGGATTCAGGACCAGCATTCTCGTCTGTTGGATAAGTCTGTAATCCGTAGGATTACCTCAAGGGGTGGGAGGCCCTTATTTATCGATGTTGATTGAGAAATCCATCTCGGAGTTGAAAGGGTTGGTGTGGCCAGAAGTGAGAACTCCTTGAAGAGCTTCTTCTTGTTCGCAGCTAATCGTTTTGTCATACTTTACTTTTTTATGAGTCTTCCCCTGTCCTCCCGAGCTGGGATAAGTCAGGAATGGAAGTCAGGGATTGGAACGACTTCTTCTCTCTTGGGCTTCCACTCTCCTTCTGGGAAGTCCCCTTCTCTTTTTACCCTATAGGCATTAAGAAGGGAGTTCTTTCCTCATCAGCTCACCATTGAATAAGAAACAACTTTTGAGTATGTCATGGAAATCCAGGCTTTGTAGCTAGGCAGCAACTCTCTAGCTTCCAGCTCTTCTTCCTTCTCTTACTCTTCCGGTTAAGGTAAGGAACCTTGAATCCTGGAACCCTTATAAATGTTCTTACTGGTTAACCACCGTTTAACAAACCAGATAGGGAATCGTTAACATGAGGTTCTGAATACGCATTAAAATGGCCTACAGTTCCCTTTAAGACGTCTTCAGGTACTCATGTGGCTGATTACCTATATGACGTCGTTAAACGGAGGAAAAAGGCCCCTAACAGCTGTTGAAGGAATAGATGCTGTTCTTGCTTGAGTTGAATCAGCCAAGACTTCCCCGAGAGGAAGAATACGCTCTTTGAAGGATATTCCCGACATCCTATCATCCGTACTAAACTAAGGCTCACCAGGAGAGAGATGCCAAAAGATCTTCATAAGGGGAATTGCTGCATCTACGGCTACTTCAGATGGAAGAGTGAGCAACTCTTACTCTTTTCAACCGGTCTGGGATAAGCGCAGTTTTCGTAACCGGACTTAAGAGTAGGGAAGAAAAAAAAAAGTCAACGACTAGTTGCATCAACGAATGGATATGCGTTTGCTTTTCCCTCTACGAAAGAAATGAACGAATGCGGGAAAGAGATCAAAGGGTGGTACAATCACTTAAAGGAAGGAAATGCGCCAGGCAAGAAAGCGCTTACCACAATACCAATAAGACGATCGAGAAGGGTTCACCCAACGGAAACCCACGCTACAACCGAAAGAATCCATTTCATTACAAGACTTCCAAGACTAGCCGGAAACCCATACTCTCGCTTAGGCGGGCATACGGAAAAAACTACCATACATACGTAATGGACTACTTTTCAGACTTTTTTCTTTCCTACTTTGACTGATAGCCCTAAAGGATTAGGCCAGGACTCATACGATTACTAAAGCGAGTAGCTACCCGTCGACAAAAGTTAGGCATCTGTTGGTGGTTAAGCCTTTGTGACTAGCTCTGTAAGCTATAGGTTCTTTTTCTCCCCAGTGCAGTAGGACGGGTGGTGTAATGACTCTTTCTGTCCCTGCTCTCGGCAAGAAAGTAGGAATCAAAACCTTGACCGGTCAAACTCTTGAAAGCAAGCAAGCCTGTCCCAAGCCGGTCTGTTCACAAGGATGTTAGCTCTTTTGCACGAATCTGCTCTTATGGAATCGGTTGTTAGAGAATCCACTTTGTTGAATCAGCTGAGAACGGAATAACCGCTGTTACAGTATCCGCTGTACATGACAAGAAGGAGTAACCGCTCTTTGCATGTTAGCATACGGCATAAAATGCTATAGAATAAGGTTCTTGGCCTTAGAATTCTAAGATTAGAATCAAAGGTGGAAGGAGATTCTCACTTAGGGTGCGAAGGACCATTCCCTTAAATGAAAATAAACTCGCTCTACAACTTCGAAAACGAGAAAGAGAATAGAAGACAAAGAGATTCATTACGGATTGGAATGCTAACGATTGATTCCCTTTTGGGCTCTTACACAGAAATGAAAGACGGACAAGACTGAGGAAGCTGGAATCGCTCCTCACAGGTTATGGGATGCTATCGAGGACGTTGCCAATGGTCTTTCTTTACCTTTTTCTTATCGCAGGTGAGATGAATGATATTATATTGCAGTGTCCCATGAGAAAGGTTGAGCGTTAGCGATGTAGAGTTTACAGACTCTCCAAGAAGAGTCGACAGACGAAGAGTGAGTTGGAGAAGTAGAGTTGATAGACTCTGGGTTTAGAAGGCTGAGTGTAACGAAGAGCATATCAGCCGGAAGGAAGGGGCTAAGGGCATCAAAAGTAAAAGCTCTATTATCATCAAAAACTCTGCGACTGATCTCTTTAAGGAGTGAATGAGTCTTGGGTATGTATAGGTCATGAACGGAAGAAGTTTCACCCTCTTTCAAAGTCTCAGGTAGCTCTAAAGGAGAGGTTATAACCGTACTGCCTCATTCTTAAGAGAACTTTAAGATTTACTTCTTCTTTGCTTCCCGCCCGAAAGCAGCATATTCTCGAACAAGAGAGATTGCGCATACAAAGACTTGAGGTGAGTTGACTAGCCTTACTTGCCTATCTGGGGAAGTAGTATACCCCAGAACTACACTCAGCAAAGAAGGATGAACAGACATATCAGAACAATACAAAAGGTCGCTTACGCCGCCGGATCACTTATCACCGCATTCATAGGCTTGGGTGAAAGGCAAATCCCACATACATACGGAAGAGAAAAACCAAATAAAGAAGGCCGAACCCCAGGTATTAAGGAGAAGAGACCTTTTAAGGCCAGAGACTCCTAAGAGCAAAGGCAGTATTTTGTCATGGAATCCGCTTCTGGCGGTGAAGAAATGGAATCTGCTGCAATAGTCGAAAATGCAGCTAGAGTAGCTAAATACAGCTAGACGACTGTACTTGCTTGAGCAATTGGAGCTAAATCATCTTCTTTTCTTATTCTTGTAGGTTCTCGAAGGCCTGTTTGCAATGAGTGATTGAAGTGCTGCTCGGGTTGAAGCCGCTAAAGAAAATGAAGCCAATGTCCCTATCAATAGTAGAAATTGCCACGAGCACAGAAGGAAAAGTATAGAATTCCCTGCTACTGTTCTAGCTGTTCTGTTGTTGGCGCTGGAACAGATTTCTTTCTATCTTTCGAAGATATCTTGCCGTATTCCCTAAACTCTGCGAAACTTCTCTCCCCCGTTAACATATAATCGCATTTTAAAGTAACTTTAACGACAGCTCAAAAGGGTCAATGGAAAGCTTACTTAATTCAAAAATCTTAAAAGTCTTTATCTTTATATAGATAGATCGGATTTGACTTTGAGCTACCCCAGGGGTCAATCTACAAGACGTGGCCTCGCCTCCCTTTTTATAGAAGAAAGTGTTCCCCCCTCTGAACGATCTATTTAGAGCTCATCAATCAGGGCACGCAAAGTCTCCACTTTGTCCAAGCTCTAGAGTTTGTGCTTTCAGGGTTTAGTCGGTTGAGCTAAGTTCTTCCCTTTCCCCTCTTTTCCCTTTGTCGATACCGGTCCCAAGTCAATATTCAACCAAAACCGCAACATCCGCTCTTTCTGTTCCCGATCCTGTTTCGGCTCCTGCTCCAGCTCCATATTCTGTTGAATAATATTTTATAGCTAATTAACATCTTCTGAGATTGACATCTTCGTTTGTCTTTCCTATGCATAGCATAGTGAGTACCCCCAGAGTGAAACTAAAAAAGACTTCTTTTCCGGATAAAAAAAAAGAATTCTATTCTGAGTATGCGCACCAAAAGAAGAAGAGTCTTTCCTCCCTTGTTCTCAGTTACTCACTTGAAGTTCGATAGCCTTGGGTTAACGAAGATTAGAAGTTTTTGCTTCCTACTCAGAGGAATAGAAAACTTGATTTCCTGTGTAAAAGTACACAAGAACGTTTTGAACGAAATGATGAAAGAGATCGTACTGGATCCAATACAACCGGAAGCTAAAGCGGGCTATTGGCAATAGTTCGCTAGGCATGCTATCATTGGGAGAAGCAGATAAGTTATCTTCTGCGTCTTATTTTAGAGATATGGTCTCGCTTGGGATTTCAATATATCTAATCTCATAGAGACATGTTATAGAATTTTTTATACTTATAATTTGATACTTTTTGTTGTTTACACAAATCCTTGATACAGCTTCAATCTCTCCCATGGGGCTTGGTCTAAGCCTGTTAATCCAGTAGGCCAGAAAGGTTCCGCGAGAAGTATTCCTCTCTATCAGCCGCATTTACAATGCTTGCCTTTTATCCGCCCACTTCCCCTATTGCTGAGAGTGCTTACCCGCACCCGCCCCCCTATGAAGAAAGAAGTGCTCAACTCTCGTCGTGCAGTCTTCAGTCATGGGCTTTTATGTGTATGCCAGGTCAGGACGAAGGGAAATTGACTAGCCTATAGTTTGCTCGCTGATCGAATGTGAAGTACAAAGTGATCAAGTGGAAGTTGTGCCAGCGATAACCCTCGACCTGCCACTATCTATGTATCTGTGGCCACTAGGGATGAGGAAGGGGCTACGGCAGTTCGTTATTCATACTCGTCATTTATATGGTTACAGATTGGAATTGGCTTGCTTGGAAATGGAGAAGCAAAACAACAGTCATTTTTTCTGTTGCCCGAAATGGTGACCCAACACTTGTTTTCCCGGAAAAGGGTTTAGATCTAGATCAAAATACATAGCCCTATTTGATCTAGTAAGGGGAAGGCAAAGGCAGTTTTTCACAAACTTCGCAGCAACCCAATCAGCGTCGTGGGCAGCAGCTCCGCTACACCAACAATGCCTTTCGATTCTCTTCTGGTATTCTTGAGTCCTGTTCAATGCCAGTGGTGTGATGAGTTTGATCACACTGTTCGTACCTGGCTCAGTCATTCTTCTTCGCTTGCCCCTGGTTTCATCAATCAATCCCTTGCTGTCCTCCAACTTGATGATTCTACCTGGTATCCTGACACAGGTGCCTCGGCACACATGACGTCCAATCCGGGTAATCTTCTCCTTATCATGGCAATGATCAAATTAGTGTTGGAAATGGCTCTCTTTTGCCTATCACTGCTGTTGGCATCTCGATCCTTCACACACTTTCCACACAATTTCCGTGAAATAATGTCCTCCTTCCATTAAGAAAAATCTACTGATTGTATTGTTCTGTTCGAAGGTTCTGTCTAGACAATGATTGTGTCATTGAATTCTCACCGTTTGGTTTTTGTGTGAAGGATCGTCGGACGCGACAAAGTCTTTTCAAGTGCAATAATCCCGGGTTGTTGTACCCCTTCTTTCCTACTGATGCATCGGTTGAAGACCCTTTTCCTCTTTTATACCCGATTTGGATCATCGCCTCTGGTGGACTAGTGGAGTCATTTCCGTCATCAGGAGAAGAGGGAGACAAAGAAAGACGCAGGTTAGTTCGAGTGAGGTTGGTGGCGACCAAAGGACTGGACTCAAAAGATCGCTAGTTCGGGCTTAGTTCCTTCGTTTGCTTGCTCATTCGCGCTGAATAAGAACTTGAATGAGATTGACTCTGTATCTCTTCCCTGACTCTGTAAAGCCTGAAGGATAGGATCAAACTCTGATTTTGACTATTCTTTTGCCTGCTAGGACCAAGGCATTTTTTCTCTAAGCTAGGATGTGCCAAACCGGCTGAATTTTAAGACTAGGTGGACTCAATATCCTTTTTCTTTATCTATGCATGCACCTCCTTCTGCTTCGTACCTCTTCCATCAGATAGTCAATATCCTTCGTTGCACGTCTATAGACCCCTCTTCTACAACTCCCATAGGCTTACGACTCAGTCCTTCTTTCAAACTCAACTTCGCCTCCGTCAACCTCCTTTCCTTTCTGCCTTAGGGCAAGCCAAGTAGCTGCTACTACTTTCTCTCTATTCCCCAACTCGGGATTGATTCCATGATGAAATGAACTAAGAAGGTACAAGTTGATTGAGTCCACATATACAACCCTAGTTTACCTAGGTAGGGATCAACATCGAAATGTTCAAAAGTTGACTCCACATATAGCCTTACAAGCCTATTTTACTAGCGGAGTGGAATCTCCATTTGATAAAGTTTCATTTGCAAAAGCTCATTGTCCTATTTTACCTTTACATGCTTTTCATGAATAGACTTAGCTTCGTTCCATATCCCTGTCCTTTCGCTTACCGTACCTCACCCTTCTTTCATAGCTCGCCCTTTCTTATTCAATGGAAAAGAAAGTCTTATTAGTAGTTGGGAATGGTAGGGGTTCACGTCTCACCGCGTGTTCCCAACTGACCTGCTGACCTTAAGGAGCTAGATTGTTTAAATTCTTCTATTCACTTAGCACTACTCACCCTTCTCTCTTCGATTAAAGGAAAGAAAGATAGCAAGATTGATGATAAGAAGGAAACCCTAGCCAAGGTTCCCTCTCTTATTCAGTGAAAGCATTCCAGTGCTCAATATCGAGAGTAGTCCCCTGCTCACTAAGAGCCATTCTGACTCATGTTCACACACGAGCCTTTCTCCATCTATGATAATATGCACCTTCTATAGTAATGAACAAAGGGATTGATTGTTTAGTAAAGAAATAGGCCCGCCATCTGCTAGCATTAGTACTTCGAGAGAGAAATATGAGAGCAAAAAAAAGGAAGGCGAGGAACAAGAGATACAGGTACAGCAACCAGAAAAAATCTTTTTACTCTAGGCTTAGTCCTATACGCTAACCAAAGCCAAAGCCTCTATCAAAGTAAGTAATTGAGAACTAATCTGATCAATCAAATCCTCATGCCGAAGTAGAAAGCAGCTTTCAAGTCTCGTCGGGCAATCCTTGGGTGACCAAGGAGTAAGCTCGCCTGGAGACGTACGAATAGGCAACGTGAAGGCTTGACGACTCGGAACTCACTTATTTACTTAAAAACATTAATTCAGAAAAAGAAAAGAAGTTGAGTGCTCAGTTGCAGTGTCTTTGCAAAGTGAGCGGCAGTCGTTGGGAAAGTCAGGCATGGAATCACGCTAAGGTAAGGTTTGCTAATCCATCTAGAATAGGATCCACTCTAGATATTCGATTTACCATAAAGCTAGGCATGCTTACCTGACTTTCGGGCTTTATTGCCCAGTGGAAGATTTCCAAGCATTGCGAAGGAGAGATTCCCTCTCCATCCATATTCACTAGATTCCCTTCAAGCGACTTCATTAGCTATAGGTAGACATAACACAAACCCCATCGTACAAGCAAGTAGATCAACATCAACGTTGAATAGTTGAATTCAATCTAGGGTTTACTGCATTATATCTCCCGGGGCAACAACTTCGATTCCATCCTGTATTGCTTGTCTTTCTTCTCCTAGTAACTTCTTGGATTCGCCGCAAACAGATGACTAAAAGCGCTTACTAAGCACAGTCCCGGAAATTCCAATTCAATTAGCAGCGAATCTTGCACTTGAGGAGCAGATCTCCATCTGTAAGAGCGGATTAGTCGCATGCCATGGATTAGCCCTTCTTTACTACATACATATTATCAGTACCTGAGATTTTATCTAAAAAAAAGAAAAGTGGGTCAACGTATCAGTATTCTCGAAGCACCATGTCCTGAGGTCACATGCCTTCTACCTCAATCCAAATCCTCAAACACACTCGATGAATCCGGTTCCAACGGACGCACCAAAAGAGTTGTTAGCCGGAGAAGTGGCTATTGACTTCTTCCTTCATTCTTCTATTCAAGTGGGAGGAAAAAGACTTTCACGCTTTATGGTCTGAATTCAACGGATCTCAAATCATCCATTTCTGAGCTTCAAGCCTTGCAAGCTTTCGAAGTCTTGCATTCATTTCTGTCTCATTTTTATGAAAGAGGCTCACTTGGAAGGAGCGATAGAAGAGATAGCCTCATTCAACAGGAAAGCTTTGTGCTTTTTCTAGCTTTGGCAGGCTTTCTTCCTTTATTGAGTTAGCTTGGCTCTTGGCTTTGGTATATGGAATAGAGTCTTTGCTTATAGCTAGTCTTCTGACTTGCTTTGGAATACGGATTTTGCATGCCTAGCTTTATGGGAAAGATGATATCTAGAGTAGATACCTAATCTCATTCCTTATCAATTTCATGGTTCATTCCAGTCTTTAGTAAGTCAAGGCATTCGGGAAGCAGGAGATCGATCCGCTCTTTCCATCTCAAGATCCGCTTTTGCCTTAGGATGAGTTCATAGGCACTTTCAAGGCATCTAACTCGAGGGCAGGCTTATATATAATTATATATATTACTAGAATATAACTTCCCATTTTCTTCAAGACAGTGGATTCGCCCCTTCTAAGGGGATTTGTCGAGCCCCCCCGATAGCTTTAGCCGACATTTTGTCAAGTTGAGACCCCGGAAAGGAAGAAGGAAAAGCTTTCGTGTGTAGTCAGTCAAATTCTCTTTATATTTTTTTTACGTAAGCCTCTTATTAGTGCAGCTCAGCTGGAAGAGATTCTAAGCGAGGAACAGTACTGAACCGTATCCTTTCCACAACCATGGTTCTAGAACGACTATTGGTGCTTGCTCTGGTGCTAACCATCTATCATGATTAAGATGGGCTAGTGGAA